GGTCTAAAAAGTTATGTAATTTAGACATAGTATAGGGCGAATGTAGCCAAGTGGATCAAGGCAGTGGATTGTGAATCCACCACGCGCGGGTTCAATTCCCGTCGTTCGCCCATGAATCTATAGTTTTCTTGAACTCCCCCAAGCTTTTCAGATGAGACATTCATAAACAACTCTACCATAATTCTTAGCGGATAACCCCAATTTAGGTTGAATAGTAGTTATAATATATTATATAAATATATAATAACAAATTACTAAAAAGATTAATACAAAAAAGAAAATATACGAAGAAATTCGTCCCCCCCCCACATATTTGATAGCCTCTCCTATAAAAAAACTTGAAATACCAACTCCATTTGGAATTCCATCAATTACTTGTCTATCAAAAAAAGAATTGAATTTAGCTAACTTTCTTACACCCGCAATTAAAGATACTTCAAAAAAAGCATCTATATAACCACGATTATATGACCAATCATATAGAATATTGATTATTTTGTCAGCAATAATTTTTTTAGGAACACTTTTTTGAAATAAATTAAATAAGTTCAAATTTTGTAAAGAAGAAAAAACCGGTTTATAAAAAAAAGACGCTATAAATATTCCGAAAAAAGCTATACTCACCGAAAAAGTTGCATTTCTAAAAAATTCATACCAATCCACGGAATTCTTTGAATTTTGATGTAAAAGGTCTATAGACGGAATTAACAACTTAGATAATATATCTAAATCTATTCCTTCTTGGCTGAAAGAAATTCCAACGGACCCAACGAAGAAAGTAAATAGTACTAATACAAGCATAGAAAATAGCATAGTATTGTCCGATTCATGAGGATAAAAAAAGGGAATGTTTTTAGTACCAAAATGGGTACTATCAAGAAAAAGACGTCTTATGCTTTTGCCATTTCGATTAATTCGATGTGAATATGTTCTCTTCCGAAAAAAAGAAGTCCTTTCATTATTATTCATTGTTAATAAAGCTAATAAATCAATTTTCTTTTTTAATTTTTTTTTTTCTTCTTTGCCCCATAAAGATATTGAATAGAATGAACTATTTTTCTTTCCATTGAAATTTAGAAAATGAACGTTTAAATATCCTTCAAAAACAAGTAAATAGATTCGAAACATATAAAATGCAGTTAATCCTGCTGTGGCACAAGCTATTATTGCAAAAATTGGGGAATACAACCAACTATCAGTAAGAATCTCATCCTTAGACCAAAAACAAGCAAAGGGTGGAATACCGCAAAGAGAAAGTGTACCTATTAAAAAAGCAGTTTTTGTAATTGGCGTGTGTTTTGTTAAACCGCCCATAAGAACCATATTTTGACTTTTATCTGGAGAATATCCAACAATAGCTTCCATTGAATGAATAATGGATCCAGATCCTAAAAACAACAATGCTTTTGAATAAGCGTGAGTAATCAAATGAAATAAAGCGGCTCGATAAGAGCCCATACCTAAAGCTAACATCATATAACCCAATTGAGACATTGTAGAATAGGCCAAATTTTTCTTAATATCTTTTTGAGCAATAGCTAAAGTTGCTCCTAATACTACTGTTATTATACCTATCAAAGCTATTCCACTCATTATGGAGGGTATAAGTATGAAAAGAGGAAGAAGTCGAGCTACAAGAAAAATTCCCGCAGCTACCATAGTAGCTGCATGTATAAGAGCAGAAATAGGGGTAGGACCTTCCATAGCATCTGGTAACCATACATGAAGAGGGAATTGGGCAGATTTCGCAACGGATCCGCAAAATAACAAGAGGGCGCACAAAGTAACAAAATAAATATTCACCTCGTTCTTATAAATTAAGTTATTGAATATTTGAAATAAATCCCGAAATTCCAAACTACCCGTTATCCAATAAAAACCTAAAATTCCTAATAATAAACCAAAATCCCCGACACGATTAGTTACAAACGCTTTTTGGCAAGCATTTGCCGCAATAGGACGCGTGAACCAAAAACCTATTAATAGATAAGAACACATTCCAACCAATTCCCAAAAAATATAAACTTGTATCAAATTGGAACTAGTAACTAATCCTAACATTGAAGTATTAAAAAAACTCAGATAAGTAAAAAATCTCAAATATCCTTGATCATGAGACATGTAACTATCACTATAAATTAGAACCAGAATACCAACAGTAGTGATTAATATTGACATAATAGAAGTAAGTGAATCGATCAAGTAGCCAAACTCTAAAGAAAGATCGTTATTTATAGTCCAAGACCATACATATTGATAGATAGAATTATTCTCGATTTGATGAATCGATAGATCGATCGAAAAAATCATAACTATCATTAACAATAAAATACTAGGAAAAGCCCACATACGGCGAAGATTTTTTGTTGCCGTGGGAAAAAGGAGAAGTCCTACCCCTATTAAAATAGGAACTGGAAGTGGGATGAAAGGTATGATCCATGAAGATTGATGTGTATATTCCATACAAAAAAAAATAAAGAATAAAAAATATTTTGATTCTTGATGAATTTTGTTTCTTATTCGTTTGTTTTATCTCTTTTGTAAATGGGGTTCGGTTAATAAAAAAGTGGATATATAGAATTTGATATTCTTAATTGTTCTGAATCTTTGCACAATGGTTCCAATATTGGAAAGTACAAAGTCAAAATCCGCCAATAACCAAATTCCTACTGAAAATAAAAAATAATACTTTTTTGTATTATTCAGAAACATTAGTTCCTTTTTGAACTAATTGATTATTTTACATTACAATAAAAAGAGATCCATAGATATCTATTATGAAAAATTTGGAAAAGGTTTATAATATTCAATGTTTTTACTTTAGATAGAAAAAAAAAAAAGAGGGAATTCTGATTCAGATAGATAAGACATACGGCTAATTCCAGAATAATTCGTTTTCATTTACAGAACAAATGTCTTTCACATCGAACTATAGCAATGAAAAAAGATCCGAATTGTATGGCAGTTCCAAAAAAGCGCACGTCTATATCAAAAAAAAAAATTCGTAAGAATTTTTGGAAAAAGGGGGGATATTGGACAGCATTGAAAGCCCTTTCATTAGCTGAATCTATTTTGACAGGTAAATCTAAAAGTTTTGTTTGTAACAAAAAAGATATGTTAGAACCTCGAGGTTTTCTTTCTCGAAGTATTCTTTAATACTCATTTTATACTAATACTAGTATAGAATATGGAACATCTATTTAGAATAGATTATATATATATATATAGAATAGAATCTATTCTAAATAGATTATATATCTAATTTTTTCATTTTTTTGAATGTAGTGTTAAATTTTAGATATAGATATTAATTAACTATTTTGCTTTCATTCAAAAAATCGAAATGTATTTCTTTAGAGTCATAAAATGAAATAACTAAAAAATGAGTCATAAGCAACTACAAAAAGGGGTTCTTTTTCATTACTGGATTGAAGTCAGAACTAGATAGTTATCGTTTCAACCGTGCTATTTTTAAATTTGAACAAAGGGTAAACTACGAAAAACCCATTCCCCTGGTCAAAAGATTCTATTTTTTTTTTTTTTCATATTTTGGATATCAATATTTTTATATTATTAGTAATATTAATAACTATACTTAATAGAAAATGATTCTATATATCATATATATATATTTCTATTCTATAATATATTTTCGATATTCGAATAAATCAAAATTTCAAATTTACTTATAATTATGAATAAATGTTTTGGAAAGAAATGTACAAAATAATTAAATACATCACTTTAATTGATTCTTTCAATCTCGACAATTGACTAAAGAATTGGTTATTATGATTTCGAGTAAGCCGCTATGGTGAAATTGGTAGACACGCTGCTCTTAGGAAGCAGTGCTAGAGCATCTCGGTTCGAGTCCGAGTAGCGGCATGGCATCCTATCCTATATTTTTTTTTAGAATAAGTCCTATAATGAATTCAATTCCCTATTTCTATTCCTAGTATTCATACCTTTTTTATTTTCATTATAGATATTTTTTTTCATTATATATATATGATATTTTCAACTTTAGAGCATATATTAACTCATATATCGTTTTCCGTCATATCAATTGTTATTTCAATTCATTTAATAACCTTATTAGTCAATGAAATCGTAGGATTATATGATTTGTCCAAAAAAGCCATGATAATAACTTTTTTCTGTGTAACGGGATTGTTAATTACTCGTTGGTTTTTTTCGGGCCATTTACCATTTAGCGATTTATATGAATCTCTAATCTTTCTTTCATGGGGTTTTTCCATTTTTCATATGGTTCCCTGTTTTAAAAAGGAGAAAAACCTTTTAAGTACAATAATAGCACCGAGTGTTATTTTTACCCAAGGCTTTGCGACTTCGGGTCTTTTAACCAAAATGCATCAATCCGTAATATTAGTACCAGCTCTACAATCCCATTGGCTAATGATGCACGTAAGTATGATGATATTGGGCTATGCAGCCCTTTTATGTGGATCATTATTATCAGTGGCTATTTTAGCCATTACGTTTCAAGAAATCATCCAAACTCTTCCTTTTACCAAGAATTTGGATTCTTTAAAAAAATCAGTTGATTTTGTTGAAATCAAATACATGAATATGTATGAAAAAAAGAATGTTTTAATAAAAACTTCTTCTTCTATAAATTATTACAGATTTCAATTTATTCAACAATTGGATCATTGGGGTTATCGTATTATTAGTCTGGGTTTTCTCTTTTTAACGATAGGTATTCTTTCGGGAGCGGTATGGGCTAACGAGGCATGGGGGTCCTATTGGAATTGGGATCCAAAGGAAACTTGGGCCTTTATTACTTGGACCATATTCGCAATTTATTTACATACTAGAAAAAATAAAAAATTAGAAGGTGTAAATTCTTCAATAGTGGCCTCTATTGGATTTCTTTTAATTTGGATATGTTATTTGGGGATCAATCTATTAGGAATAGGACTACATAGTTATGGTTCATTTACATCTAATTGAATTTTAATCAGTAAAGAACCCGAGAAATCAAAATATGGAAAGTATATAAATACTTTCCATATTTTGTTGAGAACCCGAGAAATCCAGTAATGGAATGATTCAAGGGGTTCTCACTAACAACAAACATATTCGATTATAATTTCCATTTTTTGAAGTGAATCTAACGGAAAAAGCTTTTTTTTCATTGGACAAAGCAAAGGTTTTTTTCTCTTTTTGATTCATTTATTCACGAAAATCATCTATTAAAAATTAGATAGAATAGCTTCAACCTTGTCAACCGAGAATGAAAAAATGAAATCTGGATAAATACCAATACCTATTACAGGTATAAGGATAGAAATCGAAATAAATAATTCTCTCGGTCCAGAATCCAAAAAAGAAGAGTTTGGTGTATGGAAAAACTTGTATCCATAGAACATCTGCCGTAAGATAGATAATAAATAAATAGGAGTTAATATTATTCCAATAGCTGTTACAAATGTAATTATAATTTTCATCATGAAAATATATTTTTGACTAGTAATTATTCCAAAAAAAACTATCAATTCTGCAACAAAACCGCTCATGCCAGGCAATGCGAGAGAAGCCATTGATAAGATAGTGAAAATCGTGAATATTTTTGGCATTGGGATAGCCATTCCGCCCATTTCGTCAAGATAAAGAATACGTAGTCTATCATAACTAGTTCCTGCCAAGAAAAAAAGCGCAGCGCCAATAAATCCATGAGATATTATTTGTAAAATGGCCCCGTTGAGCCCAGTATCACTTATAGAACCAATTCCTATAATTATGAAACCCATATGAGATACCGAAGAATAAGCTATTCTTTTTTTTAAATTACGTTGACCAAAAGAAGTTGAAGCAGCATAGATTATTTGAATAGAACCTAATATCATTAACCAGGGGCAAAATATGGAATGAGCATGGGAAAAAAATTCCATATTAATTCGAACCAACCCATACGCTCCCATTTTTAATAAGATTCCGGCTAAAAGCATACAAGTGCTGTAATGTGCCTCTCCGTGGGTATCTGGTAACCATGTATGTAAGGGTATAATCGGCGATTTGACAGCAAAAGCAATAAGAAATGCCGTATATAATATTATTTCTAGCGCCGCGGGATACGATTGATTAGTTAATGTTTCAAAATTTAATGTTGGTTCATTAGAACCATATAAACCAATACCCAGAATTCCCATTAATAAAAAAATAGAAGCTCCTGCAGTGTACAAAATAAACTTTGTAGCTGAATACAAACGTTTCTTTCCCCCCCACATGGATAAAAGTAGATAAACGGGAATTAATTCCAATTCCCACATGATGAAAAAAAGTAAAATGTCTCGAGAAGAAAATGGTCCGATTTGACCGCTATACATTGCTAACATCAGGAAATAGAATAATCGGTATTCGCGAGTAACCGGCTGAGCCGCTAAAGTGGCTAAAGTAGTTATAAATCCCGTCAGTAAAATAGGTCCTATCGAGAGTCCATCTATTCCCAATCTCCAGTAAAAATCAAAAAAATGGATCCATTTATAATTCTCCGTCAGTTGAATTAGTGGATCATCCAATTGGAAATGATAACAAAAAACATAGGTTGTTAGAAGGAGATCTATTAAGCATATACAAATGCTATACCACCTAATTACCTTATTTCCCCTATGAGGAAATAAGAAAATTAAGGAACCCGCGGCTATTGGGAAAACTACAACTATTGTTAACCAAGGAAAATAATTCGTGATAAAAATAAGATACACTTGGGCCAGAAAAGCTCGTGCTCAAAATAGAAAATATTTTCTATTTTGAGCACGGGTTTTTGCCAGTAAAAAAAAACGTATTTGTGTGGTGTTTTTTGAAACGTATCAATAAGATAGACCCATACTTCGAGTTGTTTCACTCCATAAATAAACTCGAACACTTAAGAAATCCGTCGGACAAGCAGACTCACACCTCTTACAACCTACACAGTCCTCTGTTCTTGGGGCAGAAGCTATTTGCTTAGCTTTACATCCATCCCAAGGTATCATTTCTAATACATCTGTGGGACAGGCTCGGACACATTGAGTACATCCTATACATGTATCATAAATCTTTACTGAATGTGACATTGTAATTTTTGAACATCAAAAAAAAAAATTATCGATCTAGTAAACTCGTAAATAAATGAATCATATATTTATATACCAGATGAATCAATGATTTGTCATAATATTGTTGTTAATAAAAAAAGACGTCTAGATAAATTTAGAAGAAGGAATAGAAGAGGACCAGGATACTTTGATTTCTTATGATTTAGGCAATGCAAACACGATCATATGTTGTGTAGAATACATACTAATTTGAATTGATAAATATTACACTACTTGAAATTCTACTTTCTTTTTTATTAATTATGATTAATGCTATTTATTCAACAAATTCGATTGATTGATACGGGTTGATTTTCTGTTACGAGCAATTGAGGAAACAATAGCCAGTCCGATAGCTGCTTCAGCGGCTGCAATAGCTATAACAAAAATGGAAAAAATATTTCCTTTTAATTGGCGATTATCAAAAAAATCAGAAAACGTTACGAGATTTATATTAACTGCATTCAGTATAAGTTCAAGACACATAAGGGCTCTAACGATATTTCGGCTCGTGATCAATCCATAGATACCAATAGAAAATAAATAGGCACTCAAAACAAGTACATGTTCGAGCATCATTGACCAACTCCTTATTAATTTGGATTCATTTCAATATGAACAACAATTCAACAGATTCAATTGACTAAAGAATAGAACTAGTCTGGAACAAAAGAATATATCGGCAATAAAAAAGGGAGTTTCTACATAAAAACTCTTTTACTTCACACAGAATTCGACAGAAATAAATGTGAGAAAATAAAAAAAGAATCTTGATTTATATTACAAGTTCTCTAAAGATTTCTTACTGACGAGCTACGACAATTGCACCTATCAAAGCAACTAAAAGAATTATTGAAATTAGTTCAAATGGAAGAAAAAAATCTGTTGATAAATGAATTCCAATTTGTTGACTAGTACTTATCAAATCTTGCTCAATAATCTGATTTGGTTTTGTAGTCCAAATAATTCCGTACCATGATGTATCTGGAATAATAGTTATTAGTGAAACAAAAATACTAGTACAAACTATCAAAGTAATTCCATCCCCAACGGTCCAAAGATTAAAATCTTGGTAATATTCGGAACTATTCATGAACATCACAGCAAATATGATTAAAATGTTAATAGCTCCCACGTAAATAAGTAGCTGTGATGCAGCTACAAAATGTGAATTTGATAAAATATAGAATAAAGATATACAAACAAGAACCAGTCCCAACGAAAAAGCAGAAAAAATTGGGTTGGTAAGTAACACTACCCCCAGACTTCCTAATATAAGACCCGATCCCAGAAAGACTAAAAGAAAATCGTGTAGCGTTTCAGGCAAATCCATTATATGTAAAAAAAAAGACAAAGAAATCGAAATTTCATGACCTTATTGATATGACCAGGAAAAAAATTTTTATATACTAAAATTTTTCTTTGCATTGAAAAAAAAACCTAAGGAATTTGAATTGATATAGTTACGGTTATATAATCAATGTCAAACTACTCTTTCTATTAAAGAGTAGTTTGAAACTATACTAAAACTTAAGTATCAAAGTAGATATAACATATATTTGTCATACATATACATAATAATATAAATATAAAATTCCATCTTTTAATAGGATCAAAACCTTAATTTTATTACTAAAACCCCTCCGATTTCTCGGGGGAAGTCCGAATTCAAATCGAAATGTACAAAAAGGCCCGGGAATAAACGATAGGTTTCTATGAAGATAACCACTAGAGCCATGAACCATACAGTACTTTCACCAACCCCACAGATATCCCTTAGAACCTAGTACCCCACAACCGCGGGCAGAGATATAGGTAGAGTAGAGATATATGTTATTAGATCTTGGGTTTCATATATAGGTGCCACAGCCGGAGAGATATATCTTTTGATAGGGTTCGTTTCATCCTCCTTCGAATTTCTTTAGTAATTTTGACTACGGTATACAGAATCACAAACAGAATTCCAAAGACTACGACCCAATAAATAACAATAATACTATACCGGATCACGTGATAAAGAAACCGGGGGGAGTTCGAATGCAAATCGAACCACAACCCTAGAACCAGACATATATGTCTGAAGATAAAATATTTGTTTCATTGGAACTTCTTTCTCCCTCCACTTACAACAGTCACTCATATATAAATAGAATAAAAAAACATTTATATATTCTAGGGTTCATTTGATCCTCCTTCGAGTGTATTTCAAAAATTTGAATGAATTACGTTTTATTACTATAAATCTAAACTAATCTAAGTAGAATAGAATTACATAATATAAATAGAATTTTATATTATGTAATTCTATTCTATATATTATCGATGTATATATATAGAATATTTTTTTTTTAACAATTGTATTTAATTATAAAAAATTTTCTTTTTTTATTTGAATTGTTCGAATTGTATAATCATCAATTACTGACATTGGTAAACGGCCCAAAGCAATTTGATTATAATTCAATTCGTGACGATCATAAGTTGAAAGCTCATATTCTTCAGTCATTGATAAACAATTTGTTGGACAATACTCAATACAGTTACCACAAAAAATACAGATTCCGAAATCAATACTGTAATTTAGCAATCGTTTCTTTCGAATATCCGTTTCTAGTTTCCAATCAACAACGGGTAAATCTATAGGACATACACGAACACATACTTCACAAGCAATGCATTTATCAAATTCAAAATGGATTCGACCGCGGAAACGTTCTGATGTAATTAATTTTTCATAAGGATATTGAATAGTTACGGGTAAACGATTTGCGTGAGATAAAATAATCATGAAACTTTGACCAATGTACCTTGCAGCTCGGACTGTTTGTTGACCATAATTCATGAACCCGGTTATCATAAGGAACATATCGTAAATATCTATGAATATTTTTTTTTGTTTTATTTCTTTCTCTTATTTGAGACAAGTAATGAATATAGAAGATCAATCTTTTACAGTGAAAACAATTGAGACGAAGTTGTTAATAATAGATTCCCTAGAGAAATAGGTAAAAGAAATTTCCACCCAAGATTTAATAATTGATCCATTCTTAGTCTAGGCAAAGACCATCTTGTTATGATAGAAACGAATAAGAAAAAATAAGTTTTAGCTAATGTAACAAAGAGATCAATTGTAGTTCCAAAAACCCCATATGTTTTATTTATTTCCAAAAACTCAGATATGTACGGAATAGATATATTTGAACCGCCCAAGTAAAGAACTGTTACAAATAATGAAGAAATTAAAAGGTTTAAATAGGAAGCAACGTAAAATAAACCAAATCTAATACCCGAATATTCTGTTTGATAACCCGCTACTAATTCTTCTTCTGCTTCTGGTAAATCAAAAGGTAATCTTTCACATTCGGCTAGCGACGAAATTAGAAAAACGATGAAACCCATAGGTTGACGCCACAAATTCCAGCCCCAAAAACCATATTTTGATTGCGCATCAACTATATCAACTGTACTTAAACTGTTAGATAATCCTAGTCGGTGATAACATTACTGTTCCCATCTCTATTACAGAACCGTACATGAGATTTTCACCTCATACGGCTCCTGGAAAGCCTTTAGTAAATCTAAGGACCGGGGCGATTATTTATCTCTTGATATATCCCTAAGATATAGAAGGTTATAGAAGATTAAAATATATCAAACGGTTCTGAATTAGACCAATTCAATTCTGTCTGTTCTAGAAAAAGAACGAGAAATCCATTTTAATTAATTAATAAAGGATACAATAAGGCACTTCTGAATTGATCTCATCCCTTAAAAATAAAAATTTGTTGAGTAATAACTGAATTCTTCCATAAAATACTCTTTTAGAATTCTCAATAACCCTCATCATTTTGAATTACGAAAAAGAATTACACACGCATTTCTTAATTATGATGTGAATTTTATCTCCATGAATATAAGAAATCAAAAACGAAAAAGTGATCTCCCCTTCGTTTTTGATTTCTTCTGTTTTTTTCGTTCCTATTCTTCTTTTTTGTGCTATGAAAAAGGGATTTAAAAATTTTTAAAGGATTTTTTCGTTCCTGATAGTCATTTTATTAATCAGTGGATGGAAGCATACTCTGGATCGGAGTTGTGGGGAGTACTGCTTGATTTTTTCTACCAACTTAAAGCCCCAATTAGTATTCTTTTTCTATTATGCGTAAATTATCCAAAAGATAATTTACAAAATCTGTGTTACTAATCCTTTGTGTATCTTGGTGTTTCTAACCATCCACTCCTTTTTTTAGTAAACCCCCTTATTTATTTTATTTAATACATCTATGATAATTCATTCATACAAATGGTAACTAAAACTCAATAAGGTTGGTCTTTTGAGCCCGCTTCAAAACAGGATGACAAATTATCCAATCTTGGGTTAAATGGCCTCTTCTGTTTATCAATTTATTTCACTTCATTCTTATACATAGAAAATGAGACTCCATATTTTTACTGCCATTTAAAATCACTATACTATATAACGATAAGTAATATAACTATAGTATTCTGAAATTTTTTTTTTTTCAATATAAGCTGTTTTATTTCACTCATATAACTATCTAATTTAGTTCTTTAATCCGAATTGTGAAAAAGAAAATAAAGATAACGAAGGTTTCTATTCAATTTATTCGACCCCTTTCCTATATGGTACTATATTTCTATATAGTACTACAAAGAGAGGAGCATAGCAATAGCATGGAATAGATTTTTATGTTTCAACGAATCGCACGTAGAGATATTGATAAGACACATAGAGTTAATGGTATTTCATAACTAATCGATTGAGCAGCAGCTCGCAGACCACCCAAAAAGGAATATTTATTATTTGACCCATATCCTGACATAAGAAGTCCAATGGGAGCAATACTCGAAATAGCAATCCATAAAAAAACACCGATATTGAAATCAGATAAAACAAAGTTATAGCCAAAGGGAATTACTGAATAACTTATTAGAATTGATATGACTGATATGGATGGTCCGATACTGAATAAACGAATATCTCCCCTAGATGGAATAAGATTCTCTTTGAATAGTAGTTTTGTTCCGTCTGCTAGAGCTTGAAGAATTCCAAAAGGACCCGCGTATTCAGGTCCAATACGCTGTTGTATCCCTGCGGATATTTCTCTTTCTAACCATACAATTGCTAGTACACTTATTGTGATTCCTAATACAAGAATCAAAATCGGTATAAGTATCCATAGAATTCCGTAGACCTCTTTGAAAGATTCCAATCCGGAAAAAGAATTTATATCTTGGACTTCCGTTGTATCAATTATCATTTCAACGATCAACTTCTCCCATAATGATATCTATGCTACCTAGTATTGTCATAATATCAGCCAATTTCATTCTTTTAACTAATTGAGGAAGAATTTGCAAATTGATAAAACCAGGTGGACGAATTTTCCATCTCCAAGGAAAACCATTCTGATCTCCTATTAGAAAAATTCCTAATTCTCCCTTGGGGGCCTCAACTCTCACATAAAGTTCTTGTTTTGGCAATTCAAAAGTCGGGGACGATTTTTTACCAATGAATCGATATTCAAAATCATTCCACTCTGGCTCCTTTTCTCTATCAAAGCTGCGAATTTCTAAATTTTCATATGGCCCACCTGGAATTCCTTCCAAAGCCTGTTGAATAATTTTTATGGATTCCATCATTTCACCAATTCGAACTAAATAACGAGCTAATGAATCTCCTTCTTTTTGCCATTGAACTTCCCAATCAAATTCCTCGTAACACTCATAATTATCAACTTTCCGTAGATCCCATTGTATTCCGGAAGCCCGAAGCATCGGGCCTGATAACCCCCAATTTATAACCTCCTCTCTACCAACAACACCTACTCCCTCAACCCGTTCTAAAAAAATTGGATTTCGCGTAATAAGTTTTTGATATTCAATAACCCTTGTTAAAAAATAATTGCAGAAATCAAAACATTTATCTATCCAACCATAAGGTAGATCAGCCGCGACTCCTCCAATACGAAAATAATTATGCATCATTCTCATACCTGTCGCAGCTTCAAATAGATCATATATTAATTCTCTTTCTCTAAAAATATAGAAAAAGGGGGTTTGTGCACCAATATCTGCCATAAAAGGTCCCAGCCATAGTAGATGAGAAGCTATACGACTTAACTCCAACATAATTACTCGTATATAGCTGGCTCTTTTCGGTACTTGAATATTTCCCAATTGTTCCGGTCCGTTTACGGTTATTGCTTCTGTGAACATAGTAGCTAAATAATCCCAACGTGTTACATAAGGCAGATATTGTATAATTGTTCGGTTTTCCGCAATTTTTTCCATACCTCTGTGTAAATAACCCAATATTGGTTCACAATCAATAACATCTTCACCATCCAGAGTAACAATAAGTCGAAGAACACCATGCATTGATGGGTGTTGAGGCCCCATATTGACTATCATGAGGTCTTTTCTTGTAGCTGGGACATTCATAGGTTTTTCCTCGATTCATCCTTCCATGAATCGTTAAAAAAGAAGTTCATCAAAATTCAGGATCTAATAAATCGAATAATTGAAAATGATTCCAGAAATTAACGAATTTGTGAATCTCGAATACCCAACCGATTTATTAAATTTTTATAACGTATTTTATTTTTCTTTGACAAATAAGACAGTAGTCGTTGCCGTTTTCCCAGAATTATACGTAAACCTCTTTGAGATAAATAGTCTTTGGGGTGTAATTCAAAATGTGAAGTAAGTCTTCGTATCTTATTAGTGAAATTGAATACTTGAAATTCAACTGATCCGGGGTTTTCTTCTTCTTTTTTTTTGTGTGAAATAACAGGTATAATTGAATTTTTTATCATAAAATGATTTCTCTTCCCCTCCTTTTTGGTAGATATTTTTATTGATCAGTAATAGTAATAACACTCATTTTGAATTTTGTATATAAAATTCTCTTTATTTACTTAACAATTCTGAATTTCTTTTTTTTTTTTCAAATCAAATTCATTATTCGATTAACTATATATAAGAAATATATATAAGAAATGTAATTCAAATAGATATACAAAAACTATATTTATTGATTCGCAAAATAAATAATTCTATTGTCTTGTCTATTTCAAAGAAAAATAAGACGATTTTGTTGATTCATTTTTCTCTTTATTTGTATCTAATGGATACATCATTGAATTCGTATCAATCCCACAATGCGTGTGCACATTCAATTTATTTTTATTTAAATTATATATATAAATTGAATAAAATTAAATTTATATATATATGTTCACATATCAGATATGTTACGAAAAATATTATAATATAATAATGATAAATAAATAGAAGATAAATGTAGATTATAAATCAAATTTGCAATCGCGGATACATATGTATCCTTAATATACTGAAATGGCTTCCATTATGGGTATCAAACCAATAGCGGTTTATACAAGCTAAATCTTCTAATCGATAATTTGGCCAAAGAAAGAATTTTAAATTCATTAGTTTTTTTGTTTCGCTATCAAGATCTTTATTTTTAGCCAAAACTTGACAATAATTATTTATTTTATGCTCATTGTGATTTTTTGTGTTTTTATGCACCACAGTATTTCTATTCTTAGAATTGAAACAAATTAGAATTCTCAATTCTCTACGGCGTCTGGTGGACAAAAGATTTTCAGGAACAAGCAAATCATAATCATAATGATTTTTATATTTATTTTCTGTGATCTTTTGATCAACACGACCTTTTTCTGGGTTTCTTTTCCAAATTTCGCGCTTACTCTTATGAATCAACGATAGGCTTGTGGTTTGATATATAAAAAATGGTTCATAGTTTTTTATAGACAGGCGAATAGGTTCAATAAAAAACATTAGGTTGTCCCTCAAGTCTTCGGTGTCCCTACATCCTTTATAACTACGAAAATCCTTACTAGTCAGATACATCATATCTTCCATATCTAGGTCTCCCTTTTTAATAGACATTATGAAAAATTTTTTTATATTTTTCAATCTAACCAGGAGACAAAATAAGTTGAAATTATTCATTATGCTTTCTTGGACGAAACTCTCACAGTGCAAACCAAAACCCAAATACTTTTCTAGTAAGAAATCCCGTTCTCCCTTTAGATCGTTTCTGTATTTATTTATAGAATAACCAACGTCTGATCCGTGAAAGTACTTTGAGCCAGATGATTTAAGATCTACCCCACTCACGTATTGTTTAGCTTCTAACTTGGATTCATCAGTAATGTTTTCATTTCCAGAAAATTGCAAAAAAAAGAATTCTATTGGTAAAATCCAAGGATTCTTCTTATATGCATCATATAATATCCTTAATTTAGAAAAGAACCAAAATCTCGGCTTCGCTAATTCGTATTCGGTAATTTCGGATTTCGGATTCCGTATGGAATTCTTTTTTCTTTCTACATTTATTCCCATCCAATTAAAATACTTTCTATTCAGGTTTTTTTCCATATTTATAATATTATCTTCTGCTATATAATTTTGGATAGAGATATCACCCATTATATCAAATAATTCCCCTTTACGTATGTTGTAATTATAAGAAATCGCCCGGTTTTTGTTTGCTTGGAATGGTGATCTATATCCATAAATATAGGACTTTTTCTTATCTGCATAATTAATATATTGATAGGAGAAAAGATCATATCTATATTGTTTATTAATTTTTTTTTTTATTTCTAAGACTAAAAAGTCTACTTGTTTTTTTTTGTAAAGAATTAATTGAGTTTTGTCATATGAATCATATTCAACTAAATCTTTATTTTCAGCCCAATGTTCATTGATTCTATTCCTCCAGTTTCGTGCTCCTAATCTTGACCATCTGCTCTGAGGTAAATCATATTGATAGTGAACCTTTAACCAATTTGTCCATTGATTCATTAAAGAATCGGGACGGTTCTTTTGTCTTAATTTGGAATTAAATATTCCCTGTATTTTCAAAAAATAATCCTTTATTTCATTTTTAAGAAAAAAAGATCTTCCATGAGATTCAAAAATGGATCTTAACTTATATTTATATCCATTACGAACTTGGATTTGTGATAATTTAAAAAAAACATATGCTTGTGACAAAGAAGATACATCACAAGAATTCTGTGACTTCATATTCGTAATATTCCAAGATTTGTCTATAATCGACATAAATGGAATTATACTTTGATTTGTTTTATAAATTCTTTCTTCATTTTTTTTTTTTGAAATGGATTTATCTACATTTACTATTTTGTTTGTTGATTCAAGAAAATCAAGAAAACGTTGTCTATGGATCCTAGAAATACTAATGATATATAAAAGGATATCTATGTATACTCTTTCTATGAAAAATTTGAAAAAAGAATAGGATTTACGGATTAATCGAACATTTCTTCTTTCTAATATTTGAAAAATATTTTTTTGTAATTCTAATCTTTTAGCATCATATGTAGTTTTGTTCAAATTCAAATTGATCTCTGAAGTTATAATCCCCTCTTTTTTTTTTTCTGTCATTTTTTCTATTTGTTTTATGATTGTCTTTGTTTTAACATTAAGATCTTTTATCCTTTTTTCTGTGTCTGTGAATGAAGAATTTGTCCAATTAATCGATTGAATTATAACGGGTGATTCCTCAATGATTGGATTATTCTTACTGATTGTTGAAATTTTTTTGCTTTCACTCAATTTATCTATTTTTTTTAACAAGGTTCGAAACCATTTTTTTCTTTCATTTAAAACTTTTTGAACTAGAAAAAAACGATTTTTCAAATCTTTTTTCAATTGTTTTTTAATTTTTTTAAAAACAGGACCCAAAAATAAAAATGGGATTGGAACATGATTATCAAGGTACGATTCGACTAGTGTTCCATAAGCTGTTAAAAACCAGAAGTTTTTTTGTTTTTTATTTTTTTTCAGTGGATCCTTTTTTTTTTCAGTAGATCGTACCTTCGAATTGTGCCAAGGTTTTAGAACAAAAGGGCATAAGACCCTTATCTGAATACCATCGTTGAACCAGTTTTTTGGCAATTCGTTCTGGGATACTGGAACGCCTTGATAGGTGCATTTAATATGCACTTCTTTTCTCCAATCCCTAAAATCTTCTGACCATTCGGGATTTTGAAATAATAAGATACGAATGATATTTTTAGTTATTATCAATGAAGGTATTAGAATATATCTTCTAATAATTGATTGGATTAGTAATACAAAACTTCTAATTATTAGACCATATAGAAGGTTTTCCCAGTTTTCTTCTATTTCTCTAAGTCTTCTTTCATCTTCGTCTAGGTTTTCCGCTTTCTCTTTCTCTTCTATCCTTTTCGCAAAATCCAAAAATTCTGAATTATCGGTACCAGGTTTCCTGAAATATTCTTTCAAAGATAGGGATATATCCTCGAAAAGCTCAAATAACGGGTTGTTGTCTATTACCTCCAAAAAAATGGGGGAATGGGCATTTCCTTGAAAGAGTTTCGAAGTCACTGTTTTACGCCTTTGAGGGCGCATAGATCCTCGGATTATTTCTCGGTTATAATCTGGTTCGGGTGAAAGGGTTATTAGAGCTAATTCCTGACTTCGCTTCGCTTCAGGAGTATCCTCCTTGTCATTAGTCTTATCAATATTATCAATATCAATATCTCTATTTCTAGGCAAAAAATTCAGTGAATCTGTTTTAGCATTAAAAACAACTATGCGTTCGGCGGTTGCGGAACGAATCTGGGCGTCCTTTACTATTCCTTGCGCCAATTGTTCCACGTCGTCGATTAAGGTGTATGACCATCGAGGAACTTGTTTACTGATTTCGTTTATTTCACTACATCTCTTTCTATTAAAAATAGAAAGATTGTTACGATCAGTTCTAATTGCGTCGAATAATAATTTTTTTTTTTTTTCTTCGGAATATATTTTTACTTGTTCATGTTCTGAAAATAAATAAAGTCCGTCAAAATTCAAACTTGATACTGATTTTTCCGAAAATTTACTCATTAAGTTAACAAAAAAACCAATGTCATTTAATAAATATTTTTTAGTAACTTGATCCATTTTAGGTTCCAATTCTGGAAATTTTAATAATACGTTTCTACCAAATTGATCTATTTTAGCTTCCAATTCTGGATCTCCACAAGTACTATTAAAAGAAAGAAGGAGACCATGAATCTTATTTATCAAAATG